TGATAACCCAGGAGGGGTTATAGTATTCCTGGGATTTTACCTTGGATTACAAGATTCCCGGGGGTTCTGATGCAAGCGCTAGACGCCCTTTAAGCTCGGGAGCAAAGTGGGGGGGGGGGGAAAGTTAGTGAGAGGGTTGTGGGTAAGATTGAAGCCGCTAGATTCTTGGGGGCCCAGGTGGGGGAGGAAAGACATTGAATAGGCCCGGAAAAAGCCAAGTAGGCAAGTCACGGGGGTGCGGGGGAGGTATGTGGAGAATGTGAGGTAGAAAGTTGTGGTGGGTGACGTTGACTTGACTACTAAAGAGGTTAGTGGCCGGGTCGTAGAATTGTGTGACTGTAAAGACATGTGTTGTCTGAAAAACCATAGACAAGTTATTGAATGCGGGATCTAACAATGGCACCACTAGGGACACAGGTATCTCAAATGAAAAATGTTGAACGACTTGCTGCATAATTATAGTTCCCCTCGTGTTTTGGGGGGGGGGGGGGCCTAATAGAGGAATTACTTATAATATGCAGCTAGAAGTCTTTTTATGGTCAGGCCCCGGGGCGTATCAGTAGGATAGTGTAAAGAAGTTGCAGGTGCGTATGTCCTTGATATAATATTATGTCATGTATGCCTCGAACTTGTTTTAAGGGATGAGCAATCTTTCCTTGGAATATATTTATGTTGGTCAAGGACTAGTTACTCCCTTGAGGCTTTAGTCTTCATGGCACTCTGAGCTGTCAGATGAAAGCCAGACGGAAAATTAAAAGGGAAACCCGTGACACCTGTGGAGAGAACGCCCGGCATGAGGGGTGCTTCCGGAGATGTTTGCAAGCATCAACTTATGCAAGCTTCAATAAATTGAAGGGGACAGTATCAATCTTGTGTGCTTGAAATAGGAACCAGATGTCGTCAAGGAAAGGATAATCACCCTCACATTAATCTTGTCCTAGACCTCAAGCATCTGATGCAGGCAACCTGCTTGGTCTTGGTAGCCTTCACTAGTATCCTCTTCCATAATATGTCCATGCATAATGACATACTTAGTAACACAAACAAACATGGAGTTTAAGCAAGGCGTGTCTCTAGTACATATATGTCTATGAATACATAAATTTATGTCAAAAAAACATTATACAAAATTACGTCAAGGAATAGTTTAATTAAGAATACTAGCTTTGGGAGTTAGTGGCGGGGGTTCGAGCCCCCCTTCTTTGAGCAAAAGGGGGGACTTTAACCTCCGACATCTGGTTTACAAGACCAGCGCTCTAGAACTGAGCTACTAATGCACGATCATCCGAGAACTTTGTTCTCTAATCAGCCTGCAAATGGAATAAGGGCTAAAAATAAAAAGAAGTAAAGAAAGGAAGCGATTTGTCCAATAATGATGTAAGGGTCTTCGACAGGCATTCCTCCGATTCAAGTAAGGATCGCGACGTTTGCAATTAAGGCCCAAAATAAGAACTGGGTAAGAGGTCGGAATGTCAGGCTTCGTTGTTTTGAGGTGTGAATGAGGGGGACCAGGAGTAGGACAAGAATGGATGCCAGAAGGGCTAACACACCCCCTAGTTTGTTGGGGATCGATCGCAGGATTGCATATGCAAACAGGAAGTATCATTCAGGTTTAATATGTGGCGGGGTGACAAGAGGGTTGGCGGGGGTGAAGTTGTCTGGGTCCCCAAGCAGGTTTGGGGAAAAGAGTGCTAGAGAGGTGAGCCCAATCAAGAGGATTGCAAATCCTAGCAGGTCTTTGTAAGAGAAGTAAGGGTGGAAGGGGATCTTGTCTGCGTCTGAGTTCAGACCAAGGGGGTTATTTGCGCCCTTCTCGTGAAGAAATAGGAGGTGAATAAGACTTATAGCTGCAATAATAAACGGCAGTAGGAAGTGAAATGCAAAAAAGCGAGTGAGGGTTGCGTTATCTACTGAGAACCCGCCCCAAATTCATTGAACTAGGGTGTTGCCGATGTAGGGGACTGCAGATAGGAGGTTGGTAATTACGGTGGCCCCCCAGAATGACATTTGGCCCCAGGGCAGAACATAGCCAACGAAGGCGGTTATCATGACTAACAGTAAGAGGACAACGCCAATGTTTCATGCTTCTTTGTTAAGATACGAGCCATAGTAGAGGCCCCGGCCGATGTGAAAATAAATGCAAATAAAGAAGAAAGATGCTCCGTTGGCATGGAGATTCCGGATTAGTCAACCGTAGTTAACGTCTCGGCAGATGTGGGCGACGGAGGAGAAGGCTGTTGCAATATCTGAGGTGTAATGTATGGCTAGAAATAGTCCTGTGACGATTTGGGATACCAGGCAGAGGCCTAGTAGGGAGCCAAAATTTCATCATGCTGAAATGTTGGAGGGGGCAGGGAGGTCAATTAGTGCATTATTGGCGATTTTTAGGAGGGGGTGGGTTTTGCGTAAGCTTGCCATTAGGGTTCTTGTAGTGAAATCATAACGGTGGTTTTTCAAGCCATTAATCCTGGTTAAAGTCCTGGCAGGAATTATGACTTATGTTTTATCTCTATTTTCGTTGGGTTTAGTGTTAGGTCTTGTTGCGGTAGCTTCCAACCCATCACCTTACTTTGCTGCCTTAGGGCTTGTGGTGGTAGCAGGGTTTGGGTGTGGGATCTTAGCAGGATACGGGGGCTCTTTCTTGTCCTTGATCTTGTTTTTAATTTATTTGGGGGGGATGTTGGTTGTATTTGCTTACTCAGCAGCTCTGGCTGCCGAGCCTTATCCTGAGACTTGGGGAAGCCAAGCTGTTATCATGTACATGGCAATCTACGGGGTGGGTGTGGCCTTGGTTACTTGGTTTCTGTGGGAAGGTTGATACGAGTCCTCTTGAGTGACGGTGGATGAGTTTAGTGAATTTTCTGTACTTCGGGGGGATGTTGGGGGCGTTGCGTTAATGTACTCATCGGGGGGCGGGTTGTTAGTCGTAGGTGCGTGGGTGCTTCTTCTTACACTGTTTGTTGTGCTAGAGTTGACTCGAGGTCTGAGCCGGGGAACTCTCCGGGCCGTCTAAACTAAGAGCATAAGGGTTGCAAGGGAAAGTGTGAGGAGGAACGTAATGAAATAGGTTTTAATCATCCCTCGTTGGATGTTGCTTACTGTTGAAGCAACAGGGGTGTTGAGGGAGGTCATGGCTTTAGGGCCTGTCTTTTCTAGTCAAGTTAGATCAATTATTTGGGTGGCAATTGACTGTCCTAAAATTAGGTTCAGTTTAGGAGAGAGGCGGTGAACAATGGTGGGAAAAAAGCCTAATATGTTGGAGAAGTGGTGGAGTGCTAGTCGGGGGGCTGGTTTATATTGTTTGCTTGTCAGGGATGCTAACTCTAAGGCCAGTATTAAACCTAGGATAGAAACGGCGAGGGCTGCTAGTTTAAGAAGGGGGGGTATCGACATAACGGGTGTCTTGAGGGGAAGAGTATTTGAGAGAATTACAAAGCCGGCAACAACACTCCCTGCCACCAGTCGTTTTAGGGGGTTAATCACTGCAGGGTTATTCTCGTTGATGGGGGGAAGAGAGTTAAAGCGAGGGTGGCCTATGGACACGAAGAAAACAACTCGTAGGCTGTAGACAGCTGTGAAGGCGGTGGCTAGTAAGGTTAGGGCTAGGGCCCAGGCGTTAAGGTATGATGTGTTTAGTGCTTCAATAATAGCGTCTTTTGAAAAGAAGCCAGCTAGGAAGGGGGTCCCTGTTAGGGCCAGGCTGCCTACGGTGAGGCAAGAGGATGTGAAGGGGGTAAGGTGATGTATGCCTCCTATTTTTCGGATATCCTGTTCGTCGTTTAGGCTGTGGATAATTGAGCCGGAGCAGAGGAATAACATTGCCTTAAAGAAGGCGTGAGTAGAAATGTGGATGAAGGCAAGTTGGGGTTGATTAAGCCCAATAGAGACTATTATTAGTCCTAGTTGACTAGATGTGGAGAAGGCCACAATTTTTTTGATATCATTTTGTGTAAGAGCACAAGTGGCAGTAAACAATGTAGTTAATGCTCCTAAACATAAGCAGGTTGTTAGCGCTGCTTGGTTTTCTTGTAGAAGAGGGCTTATCCGGATGAGTAAAAAAATCCCCGCTACGACCATAGTGCTGGAGTGAAGTAGGGCGGAGACTGGCGTGGGGCCCTCCATAGCAGAGGGAAGTCAGGGGTGTAGGCCGAACTGGGCTGATTTTCCAGTAGCGGCGAGGATTAGTCCTAGGAGGGGAAGAGTTAGGTCTAGGCCCTTGGCTGTTGCAAAGATTTGTTGCATTTCCCAGGAATTGAGGTTTATTGCTATTCATGCTATGGCGAAGAGCAGGCCTACATCCCCTACTCGGTTGTAGAGGACTGCTTGGAGGGCGGCGGTGTTTGCGTCTACTCGTCCGTACCATCAGCCAATAAGAAGGAAGGACATAATTCCTACGCCCTCTCAACCAATAAAAAGTTGGAACAGGTTATTTGCTGTGACCAAGATAATTATGGCGATAAGAAAGATGAGCAAGTATTTAAAGAACCGGTTCATGTGGGGGTCCGAGTGTATATATCAAGAAGCAAACTCAAGGATAGCTCAGGTTACATAGAGGGCAATGGGGGTAAAAGTGATCGAATAATAGTCGAATTTGAAGCTAATATTAATGTCGAAGGTTGAAGTGTTCATTCAGCTTCAGTTGGTAATAATGGTTTCTGCGCCTTCGTTCAGGAACAGACAAAGGGGTAGGAGGCTAATGAAGAAGGCTGCCTTTACTGCCCCTTTAACTTGAAGAAGGGATCAGTCGGGCTTTCGAGGGTGAGGACTCAAGGTTGTCAGCACGGGGTAAATGAGCAGTGTAAAGATGAGGATTAAGCTTGATGTTATAGTAAGGGGTGTAAAGTGCATAGCTGCTACTTGGATTTGCACCAAGAGTTTTTGGTTCCTAAGACCAACGGATGAGCTGTTATCCTTTAGAAGCGTTCGAGTGAGCCTAGGGGTCTAACCAAGGTGGCGAAGATTAGCAGTCTTCGTTGCTGCGAGCCTCTCTCGGTAGATAAGGGGGCTTTAACCTCTGTCTTTAGAATCACAATCTAATATTTTTGTTGAAACTATACCTACAGCCAGTTCAGCCTCAAACCAGTTCAGGCTTAAGAACAAGGAGTAGGAGGGGGAGGAGATGGAGGGCAATTAGCAGGTGTTCTCGTGAGTGGGAGGGGTCTAAAGCAATAATATGTGGAGGAAGAGGTCCTCGTTGGGTCATTAAAAACATGTACAGCGAGTAAGCTGCTGTAATTAGGGTGCCGGCTCCTGTGAGAATGAAGGTTCATCAGGATCAGTTAAATAGTGATGTAAAGATTATTAGCTCCCCCATAAGGTTAGGGAGTGGTGGAAGGGCTAGGTTGGCGAGGCTGGCGATGAACCATCAGGATGTCATTAATGGAAGGGCTATTTGCAGGCCCCGGGCTAGGAGCATAGTTCGGCTGTGTGTGCGCTCATAGTTAGTGTTTGCGAGGCAGAAAAGGGCGGAGGAGGTTAAACCGTGGGCAATTATGAGAATTAGGGCGCCTGTGAAGCCTCAGGCTGTTTGAATAAGAATGCCTCCTACCACTAAGCCTATGTGGCTTACTGATGAATAAGCAATAAGTGACTTGAGGTCAGTTTGGCGCAGGCAAATTGAGCCGGTTATAATAACACCTCAAAGCGCGAGAACAATAAATGGGTAGCTTAATTCTTTAGTGAGGGGTTCAAGAATGATAAGTATTCGTATTATGCCGTAGCCTCCAAGTTTTAGCAGTACGGCTGCAAGCACTATGGAGCCTGCAACGGGGGCCTCAACGTGTGCTTTGGGGAGTCAAAGGTGGACTCCATAGAGTGGTATCTTGACTAGAAATGCCAGTAAGCAACTGGCTCATCAAATTTTGTCTGCATATGAGACAAGGTGTAATGGGTTAGAGAAGTGTAAGGTCAGTATAGATAATGTCCCCGTAGTATTTTGGAGGAGGAGTAGGGCAAGGAGAAGGGGAAGAGAGGCTGCGAGGGTGTAAAATAAAAAGTAAAATCCTGCACTCAGTCGTTCTGTTTGGTTACCCCAGCGGGTGATTAGGATTAGAGTCGGAAGAAGTGTTGCCTCAAATATGACGTAGAACATAATAATTTCTGTTGCACCGAAGGCCATAATTAAGAAGATTTGTAGGGCTGTCAAGAGTGTAATGTACATCCGCTGGCGGCCCACGGGTTCAGAGGCCAGGTGATTTTGGCTAGCAAGAATTATGAGGGGCAGAAGTCAGCAAGTAAGGACCAGAAGGGGGACGGAGAGGGGGTCAGTTGCTAAGTATGAGTTGAGATACGATCAGCCCGTTTCTGAGAGGTTTTTTAGTCAGGAAAAGCTGGCTAGTGCAATGACTAGGCTGTGCGCTAGGGCTGTCGACCATAGTTTTTTGGCAGGGGCGAGCCAAACTACCAGTAGTAACATGAGAGTGGGGATAAGGATTTTTAGCATTGTAGGAGATTGAGGCTTTGTAGGCGGTCAGTGCCGTGGGTACGGGCCGTTGCTACTAAAAGAGCTAGGCCCGCGCTTGCTTCACAAGCTGAAAATGCTAGAAGAAGTATTGGTGAAGGCGAGAAGGCTGTGGCATCTAATTGTAATGTCCAGAGGGCAAGGGCAATAAACAGTGAGAGCATTATGCCCTCTAAGCAGAGAAGGGCGGAGAGGAGGTGGGTTCGGTGGAAGGCCAGGCCTGCAAGCCCTAGGATAAATGTTGACGAGAAAGTGAAGTGGGCGGGTGTCATAAGGGAGTTATGGACTTTAACCAGAAGTTTTTGAGCCGAAATCAAATGTTTTTTTTAAACTAACTGCCTATTCAGCCCACTCTAGTCCGCCTTGGAGCCACTCATAGGCCAGGCCAAGGGTCAGGAGGGCCAAGACAGCGGAGGCTCAGAGGAAGGTTAGTAGAGGTGATGAAAGTTGGTCCCCTCAAGGGAGGGGGAGGAGGAGGGCAATTTCTAAATCAAACAGGAGGAAGAGGATGGCAACTAGAAAGAATCGAATTGAAAATGGGAGACGGGCTGATCCTAAGGGATCAAATCCACATTCATACGGGGATAGCTTTTCGTGGTCGGGAGTTATTTGGGGAAGTCAAAAGGATACTGTGGCTAAAACAATGGAGAGTAGAAGGGTGATAAAAATAATTGTCATGACTAAGTTCATTATCTTTCCTTGGGCTTTAACCAAGACCGGGTGATTGGAAGTCACTTATACTACGTTTGTACTAGAAAGATTATGATCCTCATCAGTAGATAGAGATATACAGGAACAATCAGACAACATCTACGAAGTGTCAGTATCATGCGGCTGCTTCAAACCCAAAGTGATGTTCGGATGTAAAGTGGTATTGGACTTGGCGTAGGAGGCAGATGGCTAGGAAGGTTGAGCCAATAATGACGTGCAGGCCATGGAATCCCGTGGCTACAAAGAATGTTGAACCGTAGACCCCATCAGCAATGGTGAAAGGGGCTTCATAGTACTCTATCCCTTGCAGGAAGGTGAAGTAGAAGCCTAGTAGGATGGTTAGGAATAAGGACTGGATTGCTTGGTTTCGCAGCCCCTCTATAATGCTGTGGTGGGCTCAAGTAACTGTTACCCCCGAGGCGAGCAGTACGGCCGTATTTAGGAGAGGCACTTCAAATGGGTCTAAGGTAGTGATGCCCGTAGGGGGTCAGCAGCCCCCTAGCTCAGGGGTGGGTGCGAGGCTTGAGTGGTAGAAAGCTCAGAAAAATCCTAGGAAAAAAAAGACTTCTGAGGTAATGAAGAGAATTATTCCGTAACGAAGGCCTTTTTGGACGGGGGGTGTGTGGTGTCCTTGGTATGTGCCTTCTCGTACGATATCCCGCCACCATTGGATTATGGTAAGAAGAAGAAGGACAATTCCTAGGGTTATAAGTGTAGTGGTGTGGAAGTGAAATCAAACTGCAAGACCTGAGGTTATTAGCAGAGCGGCGACTGCGCCTGTCAAAGGTCAAGGGCTGGGGTCTACTATGTGGTATGCGTGTGCTTGATGGGCCATTAAACGTTTTCTTGAAGGTATAGGCTTAGGAGTAGAACAAATACGTATGCTTGGATTATTGCTACGGCAACTTCTAGTAGCGTAAGCATGAGAAGCAGGACTGCTGTTAGGATCGCTACTGTTGGCATTATGGGTAGAAGGACGAAGACGGCCATTGAGACCAGTTGAATTAGAAGGTGGCCGGCTGTTAAGTTAGCTGTAAGTCGGACTCCAAGGGCAACCGGCCGAATAAATAAGCTGATTGTCTCGATGACAATGAGGACGGGGATTAAAGGTGTGGGGGTCCCTTCTGGCAGGAGGTGGCCTAAAGCCGCTGTTGGTTGGTTTCGTAGCCCAATAATCACGGTAGCTAATCATAGGGGGACTGCAAGGCCCAGGTTAAGAGACAATTGGGTGGTAGGGGTGAAGGTATAAGGGAGGAGGCCCAGTATATTCAGAGTAATAAGAAACACTATAAGGGAGGTTAGGAGGAGGGCCCATTTGTGTCCTCCAACATTTAGGGGAAGAAAAGTTTGTTGTGTAAATCGGGCAATAAACCAACTTTGGAAAGTAAGCATACGATTATTCAGTCAGCGAAGGGTGGGTGTCGGAAAAAGCATTCATGGGAGAACGAGAGAGAGGGCCATTAAGGGGACCCCCATATATCAAGGGCTTATAAATTGGTCGAAGAGGCTTAGAGTCATGGTCAGAGTCAGGCGTCTGGTTGGTCAAATTGAGGGATTTGAGCGGTTTGTTCACTTGGGTAAGTGTGTCCTATAACTTTTATAGGGAGGTAGAACAAAAATACTAGTCAGGTAAATACTAGAATGGCAAATCAGGGGCTAGGGTTAAGTTGGGGCATTTCGCTAAGGGTGATTGGGGGTCACCAGTCTCTAGCTTAAAAGGCTAGCGCTAGTCCCTTTTTAGCTTCTTAGCGATAGGTCTTGGAGGGAAGCAGATAGTCAGTTTTCGAAAGACTCTAGGAGGACGGCCTCTACAACAATGGGCATGAAGCTATGATTTGCTCCGCAGATTTCGGAGCACTGTCCATAGAAGACTCCTGGTCGTGAGGTAATAAAAGCTGTTTGGTTTAGACGGCCGGGGACTGCGTCTATTTTGACCCCTAGCGTAGGAACTGCTCAGGAGTGCAGTACGTCTTCCGCGGAGACTAGAACTCGAATGGGGGATTCGACTGGAACGACTATTCGGTGGTCTGTTTCTAAGAGTCGGAATTGGCCAGGCATCAGGTCTTGTGTCGGGACCATATAAGAGTCAAATCCAAGCTCTTCGTAGTCAGTATATTCATAGCTTCAGTATCATTGATGGCCTATAGCTTTAACGGTTAAGTGGGGGTCATTGACTTCATCCATGATATAAAGAATGCGCAGAGAGGGGAGGGCAATTATAATAAGAATAACTGCCGGGAGGACAGTTCAGATAATTTCGATCTCTTGTGAGTCTAAAATGTATTTATCATAAATTTTGGTGGTGACCATGGCTACAATAATATAAAGTACGAATGCACTAATCAGGAAGACGATTATTAGGGCGTGGTCGTGGAAGTGGAGAAGCTCTTCTATTAGAGGTGAGGTTGCGTCTTGAAATCCTAGTTGTTGGGGATGTGCCATTATCAAATAAGACTCGTGGGGCTCTAACCCACGATGCTGCTTTGACAAAGCAGCGTAATGGCTACTTTACTAGAGTCTTATTAAAGAAAGTGGCAGAGCGGCTATGCGATTGGCTTGAAACCAGTCTATGGGGGTTCGACTCCTCCCTTTCTCGGTTAGTTATGTTGAATTTTAACAAATGCTGGTTCTTCAAATGTATGGTAGGGGGGAGGGCAGCCGTGGAGTCACTCCACATTTGTTGCTGTATGTTCTACCGTCAGTACTTCTCGCTTGGAAGAAAATGCTTCCCAAATAATGTACATAAATAGGGAGACTGCTAGTAGTGAGACTAGGGAGCCTATAGAGGAGACAGAGTTTCATAGTGTATAGGCATCGGGGTAGTCGGAGTATCGTCGAGGCATGCCAGCTAGGCCAAGGAAGTGTTGTGGGAAGAAGGTCAGATTGACTCCTGCAAATATAACCCCAAAGTGAACTTTAGTTCAAGTTTCGTGAAGGGTATAGCCGGTAAACAGAGGGAATCAGTGGACGATGCCGGCAAGGATGGCGAATACGGCTCCTATTGACAGCACGTAGTGGAAATGAGCTACAACATAGTATGTATCGTGAAGAACAATGTCTAAGGAGGAGTTGGCTAGAATAATCCCTGTTAGTCCCCCTACTGTAAAGAGGAAGATGAAGCCGAGGGCTCAGAGAAGGGGGGCCTCTCATTTAATATCGGCTCCGTGAAGCGTTGCTAGTCAACTAAACACTTTTACTCCCGTGGGGATTGCAATGATTATTGTGGCGGATGTGAAGTAAGCACGTGTGTCTACGTCCATCCCGACTGTAAACATGTGGTGGGCTCATACAATAAATCCTAAAAGGCCAATTGCCATCATGGCTCAAACTATTCCTATATAACCAAAAGGCTCTTTTTTGCCGCTGTAATAGGCGACAATGTGAGAGATCATTCCGAACCCTGGAAGAATAAGAATATATACTTCTGGGTGGCCAAAGAATCAGAATAAGTGTTGGTAGAGAATAGGATCCCCCCCTCCCGCAGGGTCAAAGAAGGTAGTATTTAGGTTCCGGTCTGTAAGGAGTATCGTGATTCCCGCAGCGAGGACTGGAAGAGAAAGGAGCAGGAGCACAGCCGTAATTAGTACTGCTCAAACGAAGAGTGGTGTCTGATACTGAGAGATAGCTGGGGGTTTTATGTTAATGATGGTAGTAATAAAGTTAATAGCACCTAAAATTGAGGAAACACCTGCTAGGTGGAGGGAGAAAATGGTTAAATCTACGGATGCTCCTGCATGGGCAAGATTGCCAGCTAGAGGGGGGTAGACTGTTCAGCCAGTTCCGGCCCCAGCTTCTACCCCCGCAGATGCGAGAAGAAGCAGAAGGGAAGGGGGCAGGAGTCAAAAGCTCATGTTGTTTATTCGGGGAAATGCCATATCTGGGGCTCCGATTATCAGAGGGACCAGTCAGTTTCCGAACCCCCCGATTATAGCGGGTATAACTATAAAGAAGATTATAACAAATGCATGTGCTGTTACGATTACATTATAAATTTGGTCGTCCCCTAGGAGGCTGCCTGGTTGATTAAGTTCTGCTCGAATTAGTAGGCTTAGAGCGGTCCCTACCATCCCAGCTCAAGCACCAAATAGTAAGTAGAGGGTGCCGATGTCTTTATGATTGGTCGAAAAAAGTCAACGTGTAGTTGCCACAGGTAAGATGGCTGAGCTTTAAGCGGTGGATTGTAGCCCCATGTACAGAGGTTCGAGTCCTCTTCTTGCCAAGCTCTGAGGTGTATTTACATATCAGATTGCAAATCTGAAGAAGCAGGCTAATCGCCTGCCGGGGCTTTCCCCCGCCTCTTAGGTGTTTAAGGCGGGGGAAAGGTAGATGGATGCTCGCTGGTTTGGGCGCTTAGCTGTTAACTAAGAATTTGTAGGATCGAAGCCTACCCTTCTAGGGAAGGCTTTAGCTTAATTAAAGTATCTGTTTTGCATGCAGGAGATGTGGGGTAATATCCCGCAAGTCTTACAGCGATTGGAGGGTTCTCACCTCCGCTGAGAGCTTTGAAGGCTCTTGGTCTGGGTGGTTAACCTAAATCACTTAAAGATGGGAGGTTAAGAGCCTGAATCAGTATGCAAATAATGCAAGTAGGGCGGGAGTAAGGGGAAGCAAGGCAATTGCGAGTATAGCGCTGATAGACAGTGGCATAGTAAGCCGTGATGATAGTAGTCGTCAGGTGGTTGTACCGGTTGTGATGTTAGGGGCGAGAGTAAGAGTTGTTGCGACGGAGAGGCGAATGTAGAAGAATGCGCTAAGGAGGGTGCCCATGATGGCTAGTGCTGCTGTTGTGGTGAGACCTTGTTTAGTCAGTTCTTTAAGGATTAGTAGTTTTGCTAAAAAGCCGGTTAGAGGTGGAAGGCTGGCGAGAGACAAAAGGAGGAGCGGAAGAAGCGTGGTTAATACAGGGTTTTTTGTTCCGAGGGCAAATAACATTTTTATGGAAGAGACGGTTTGGATCGTAAATATGGTGAAGGTTGCATAAGTGACAACGATGTAAAGGAGAAGGGCAAGTAGGGTCAAGGGGTAAGAGTATTGGAGGACGAGAATCATTCAACCTAGGTGAGCAATTGAAGAGTAGGCGAGCACTTTCCGTAGCTGGGTTTGGTTTAGACCTCCCCAGCCTCCAATAAAGATTGAGGTAACTCCTAGCATAATAAGGAGCAGGGAGTTAGGGGTCTGGATTTGAGCGAGAATGGCGAAAGGTGCTAGTTTTTGTCAAGTGGCCAAAATAACACCCGTGTTCATTGTTAAGCCCTGGAGAACTTCAGGTTGTCAAGAGTGGAGAGGGGCGAGCCCGATTTTGAGGGCCAGGGCGAGGGTGACCAGAGTTAGGGGGAGGGGGTGACTTGTCTGTTGAATGTCTCAGTGTCCTGAGATCCAAGCGTTAGTAGTGCTTGCAAATAAGAGTACGGCGGCCGCTGTTGCTTGGACTAAGAAGTATTTGGTGGCTGCTTCAACGGCTCGGGGATGGTGGTGTTGGGCTATTAGGGGCAGAATGGCTAGGGTGCTGATTTCTAGGCCCATTCAGGCTAACAGTCAGTGGGAGCTAACGAATGTGAGGGTGGTGCCGATGCCAAGTGCGAGTAGTAGCGTAGTAAATGAAATAGCAGTCATTAGTAGGAGAAGGACTTTAACCAACATCTCCGGGGTATGGGCCCGAAAGCTTAAATTAGCTGATCCTACTAGGAAGTGGTGTAGTGGAAGCACTGGGAGTTTTGATCTCCCCAGGTAGGGTTCGAGTCCCTTCTTTCTAAGGAGTTGGAGGGAATTTAACCCTCATAATTCACTCTATCAAAGTGGCCCTTTATTTCAGGCACAACTCCTGTCTACATTTGAGGGGGTAGTCCTGCAAATGCAATGGGCGTCGATAGATGCCAGATGACTAGGGCCAAAGTCAGAGGGAGAAAGTTTTTTCAGATGAGGTGCATAAGTTGGTCATATCGGAATCGGGGGTAGGAGGCTCGGACTCAGAGGAAAACAATGGAGAGAAGGGTCGCTTTAGTTATTAGGCTGGCTGTAGTTAATGCTGGAAGGGAGGGGAGGTAGGTGGCCCCAAGGAAGAGAGTGGCGGACAGGGTATTTATTAGTAGAATGTTAGAGTACTCTGCTAGGAAAAATAGCGCAAAGGGTCCTCCCGCATATTCAACATTGAAGCCGGAGACTAGCTCGGATTCGCCTTCTGTGAGGTCAAAGGGGGCCCGGTTAGTTTCTGCCAATGTTGAAATATACCATATGGCTGCTAGGGGTCAGGCTGGCAGAATCAGTCAAATGCTCTCTTGAGCGACACTAAAGGTTTGTAATGTAAAGCCCCCTGTAAAAATAATAGCGTTTAATAAGATTAGTCCCAGACTTACTTCGTACGAGATCGTCTGAGCTACGGCTCGCAAGGCCCCAATGAGGGCGTATTTAGAATTTGAGGCTCAGCCTGACCCCAGAATAGAGTATACTGCGAGGCTTGACAGTGCAAGGATAAAGAGAATCCCGAGGTTTAGATCAATTACTGAGTGGGGTATGGGTATGGGTGCTCATAAAGTAAGAGCTAGCGTGAGGGCTATGATGGGGGTGGCTAAGAATAGAAATGGGGAAGAGGTCAGGGGCCGAACGGGTTCCTTGATAAAAAGTTTGATGCCGTCAGCAATAGGTTGGAGAAGACCGTAAGGTCCTACAATATTTGGCCCCTTTCGGAGTTGCATGTACCCTAGTACTTTACGTTCAAGTAAAGTTAGGAAGGCGACGGCAAGAAGGACTGGGACGATAAAGGCTAATGGATTAATGATGTGGGTAACTAGTATTGGGGCCATAGTAGAGGAGAGGATTTGAACCTCTGTGTAAAGAGCTTAAATCTTTTGCAATAGGACCATGCTCTGCCACCTCAACATGCCGTTATCTCAGGCAGGAAAGGATATGTCCCTTTGCCTACTTGAGTTGAAGTCATTAGGTGGGGAGGGAGCGTACTTAAAGCATAGGCTCCTTCTTCTCGGTCCTTTCGTACTAGAAAAGATCATTTCATAGATAGAAACTGACCTGGATTACTCCGGTCTGAACTCAGATCACGTAGGACTTTAATCGTTGAACAAACGAACCCTTAATAGCGGCTGCACCATTAGGATGTCCTGATCCAACATCGAGGTCGTAAACCCCCTTGTCGATATGGGCTCTAAAAGGGGATTGCGCTGTTATCCCTGGGGTAACTTGGTTCGTTAATCGGCATTGCCGGATCTTGTATAGTCAGAGGTTCTGTTAATTAGAGCAGGAGCTCTTAGTTGTAGGAGGTGTTTTCCCATTCTGCATGGGGGTTTTTCATTTCCCCGCGGTCGCCCCAACCGAAGGCATTAGGGCAGGGTGCAAGTTGTTTTGGCCGTTAGTCAGGGGTACTTAACATGTTCTGCTTTAGTGCCTAAAGCTCCACAGGGTCTTCTCGTCTTATGTGCTTATCCCCGCTTCTGCACGGGGAGATCAATTTCATTGACTTGAAAGAGGAGACAGTTAAGCCCTCGTTATGCCATTCATACGGGTCTCCATTTAAAAGACAAGTGATTGCGCTACCTTTGCACGGTCAAAATACCGCGGCCGTTAAACATATAGTCACAGGGCAGGCGGGACCTCTTATTTGTTAATTTTGCAAGAGGCGATGTTTTTGGTAAACAGGCGAGGCCAAATGCGTTTGCCGAGTTCCTTCTCTTTCTTTTAGTCTTTCCCTGAGATGCACTCCAGTGTGGGGTTAACGGTAAGGTCTGGTTGGGTGGTTTTCTGGTTGTTTAGTTTGTAGTCCATTACCCTCTTTGTTTGGGGCCGTTAAGATTCGGTGGGGTGTCCGTTCCGATGTACACTTGTGCGGGGAGAGAGTCTGGGCGCTCTCTTATTACTCATACTAGCATAATCTCTTCCATATTTACATGGAATGGCCTGATAGAATTAGGGGGTTGAGATAAAATTGTCGGGATAAAGGGGTGGGGTTGTATGTCTGAGCTTTAACGCTTTCTATTGGGGTGGCTGCCTTTAGGCCCACTAAGACATTAATCCTTATGTCGATTATGATCTTTTCCCTCCTGGTTAAAGTTGTATCTTGTATTAAAGGGGCTGTACCCCCTTTGATTAACTCTCCTGGTTTCTCTTTAGGTGTCTAAAGGCTAAGGCTAGCTATGAGGGGAGAAGCCGGGAGGCTGAACTTCTATCCAGTTCTCAGGCAACCAGCTATAACTAAGTTCGATAGGTCTGTCACCTCTACTCGAAGCTCTTCCCACTCTTTTGCCACAGAGACGGGTTTGCCCTATTACTAGGCTGTCTTGGAGTAGCTCACTTAGTTTCGGGGAGGCAAACTAAAGTGCTCTTTGCTTGGGGCTTTCTAGCTAATTCATGATGCAAAAGGTACGAGTGAGAATCTCTGCTTTTCTGTGCTTAACTGGGCTGTTTCATTTCTTTTTCAGCTTTCCCTTGCGGTACTTTCTCTATGGCGCCGTGGTTCCTTTTCTATCGCCTATACTAGGGGGGAAAAATGGTTTGTTGATTAAGGGGGTAACTTGTTTGGGGTTATTAATAGTGGTTTGTTGTTTTTGGGAGGATGGGCTAGCTTTTCGGCGTCAGGGTAACCCGATTTGCACGGATGACTTCTCAGTGTAAGGGAGATGCTTTTCTGTCTTAGCTATACTCTGGTATATTTTGTTCCAAGTGCACCTTCCGGTACACTTACCATGTTACGACTTGCCTCCCCTTTACAGGTATAGCGTTTTAGTTAAATAACAAACTTTAGCTTGGGGAGAGTGACGGGCGGTGTGTACGCGCTTCAGAGCCAATTTCAGCGGGACACTCTACTTCCTGCTTACTGCTAAATCCTCCTTCAGTTATGTATTTCAACATATCATCCGTATGCCTTAATGTTAAGGAATGTAGCCCATTTCTTCCCCTTCCATACGCTACACCTCGACCTGGCGTTTTAGGCTGTGCCAATTGTGCTTACTGTTTTACCTTCACAGGGTAAACTGACGACGGCGGTATATAGGCGGAAAGAACAAGGAAGGGTGAGGTTGAACGGGGATTATCGGTTCTAGAACAGGCTCCTCTAGGGGGGTTTAAAGCACCGCCAAGTCCTTTGGGTTTCAAGCTGATGCTCGTAGTTCCCGGGCGGACAGTTAGGTATGTGAACTGTCTATGTTTACGGCTAGGCATAGTGGGGTATCTAATCCCAGTTTGTGCCCTGGCTTTCGTGGGTTCAGGCGTAGTAAAGCTACTTTCGTGATCGGGCTTCCTACCTTCGTGAGCGTATTACAGCGGGGAAGGCGTTTGGCTTTAGTAAGTGAGCGACCTTAACCACGCTTTACGCCGAAGTCTAACAACTTGGGCCCCTCGTATAACCGCGGTGGCTGGCACGAGTTTTACCGGCCCTCTTAGCTTTGACTAAGTCAAGTTTTCACTTATGGCTTAATGTTTATCACTGCTGAAGTCCCTTGGGGGTGTGGCTAAGCAAGGTGTCATGGGCTGTAGGGGTGAGCCTGATACCAGCTCCTTGTTTCCGAACAGGAAACTGTAGGGCATTCTCACAGGGGTGCGGATACTTGCATGTGTAAGTTAAGCTAGAGTTGTTGGAAAGGCCAGGACCAAACCTTTGTGCCAGTGGAGCTTCTTAGGGCCCATCTTAACATCTTCAGTGTTATGCTTTAATTAAGCTACGCTGGC